GCCCTCGTAGCTTAAGTTAAAGCATGGCACTGAAGATGCCAAAATGAGCCCTCATAAGCTCCGAAGACACAAAGGCCTGGTCCTGACTTTACCATCAGTTTTGACTAAATTTACACATGCAAGTATCAGCGCCCCAGTGAGAATGCCCCTGTTCCCCTTATGAGGACAAGGAGCTGGTATCAGGCACACTTATAGACGTAGCCCAAGACGCCTTGCTTAGCCACACCCCCAAGGGAACCCAGCAGTGATAAACATTAAGCTATAAGCGAAAGCTAGACTTAGTTAGAGTCGAGAGAGCCGGTAAAACTCGTGCCAGCCACCGCGGTTATACGAGAGGCTCAAATTGATGATTAACGGCGTAAAGAGTGATTAAAGGAGTAAGACAACTAAAGCCGAACCCCTCTTAGGCCGTCATACGCTTCTAGAGATGTGAAGCCCCAAAACGAAAGTAGCTTTAACCCAACCCCTTGAACTCACGACAGCTAAGGAACAAACTGGGATTAGATACCCCACTATGCTTAGCCTCAAACTTTGGTAATAATATACACATATTACCCGCCAGGGGACTACAAGCACTAGCTTAAAACCCAAAGGACTTGGCGGTGCCTCAAACCCATCTAGAGGAGCCTGTTCTATAACTGATAATCCTCGTTAAACCTCACCACTTCTTGTTAATTCCGCCTATATACCGCCGTCGCCAGCTCACCTTGTGAAAGACTAATAGTGAGCTTAATGGGGATACCCCAGAACGTCAGGTCGAGGTGTAGCGAATGAAGTGGGAAGAAATGGGCTACATTTTCTGTCCCCAGAATACTACGAAATATGTTATGAAATATGACATAAAGAAGGTGGATTTAGCAGTAAAGAGAAAACAGAGTGTTCTCTTGAAATTGGCTCTGAGGCGCGTACACACCGCCCGTCACTCTCTTCACCAGTCAAGCAACAGAAATATCTAATAAACCTGCAGACTACCTAGAGGAGACAAGTCGTAACATGGTAAGTGTACCGGAAGGTGCACTTGGAACAACTGGAATGTAGCTAAGAAAAAGCACCTCCCTTACACCGAGAAGACGCCCGTGAGAACCAGGCCATTCCAAGCTGAATAGCTAGCTTAAACATTAAAACAAACCACAAACCATATATACTCACCCATAAGTGATTAAAACAAAACATTTTACCTCCCCAGTATAGGCGATAGAAAAGGAAAATTCTTAAGCGATAGAAATAGTACCGCAAGGGAAGGCTGAAAGAGAAATGAAATAACCCGTCAAAGCAAAGAAAAGCAGAGATTAATACTCGTACCTTTTGCATCATGATTTAGCAAGTACAATCAAGCGAAGAGAACTTTAGTTTGAAACCCCGAAACTAGACGAGCTACTCCGGGGCAGCCTAAATAGGGCCAACCCGTCTCTGTGGCAAAAGAGTGGGAAGACCCCCGAGTAGAGGTGATAAACCTATCGAGCCTAGTTATAGCTGGTTGCTTAGGAAATGAATTTTAGTTCAGCCCTACTCGTTCTTAAATCAGATTTTTACCAATAAGAATTAGAGTTACCCGTAGGAGTTAGTCGAAGGAGGTACAGCTCCTTTGAAAAAGAACACAACCTTGACAGGAGGATAAAGATCATAACATATGAAGGTAAACTGCCTCAGTGGGCCTAAAAGCAGCCAACTGAAGACAGAAAGCGTTAAAGCTCAGGCAGAGAAGACTCCATAATCCCGACAACAAATCTTAATCCCCTAATCATACTAAGCCATTCTATCCTAATATAGAAGAGATAATGCTAAAATAAGTAATAAGAAGGAATGACCTTCTCCCTGCACACCTGTAAGTCAGACTGGACCACCCACTGATAAATAACGAACCCTAAAATAGAGGGCATCATTATATGATAAACTAAGATCAAGAAAACTCAATGAAATAAATCGTTGACCCAACACAGGAGTGCACAAAGGAAAGACATAAGAAGAGAGAAGGAACTCGGCAAACCCGAGCCTCGCCTGTTTACCAAAAACATCGCCTCTTGCTAAAAAAGAAGTATTAGAGGTCCCGCCTGCCCAGTGACAAAAAGTTAAACGGCCGCGGTATTCTGACCGTGCTAAGGTAGCGTAATCACTTGTCTTTTAAATGAAGACCCGTATGAATGGCATCACGAGGGCTCAGCTGTCTCCTCTCTTCGGTCAATGAAATTGATCTGCCCGTGCAGAAGCGGACATACACACATTAGACGAGAAGACCCTATGGAGCTTAAGACAAAAAGCCAAACACGTTAAACGACTTATCCCCCTTCTGGAGTAAAAAGTACTCAAACTCTGTGATATCTGGCCAGAATGTCTTCGGTTGGGGCGACCTCGGAGGAAAACCAAGCCTCCGCGTGGAATGGGGTTTATAATTAACCCTAGAACTAAGAAGCACAAGTCTAAGTAACAAAAAATTTGACCAATAATGACCCGGAACAAATCCGATCAACGAACCAAGTTACCCTAGGGATAACAGCGCAATCCCTTCCCAGAGTCCATATCGACGAAGGGGTTTACGACCTCGATGTTGGATCAGGACATCCTAATGGTGCAGCCGCTATTAAGGGTTCGTTTGTTCAACGATTAAAGTCCTACGTGATCTGAGTTCAGACCGGAGAAATCCAGGTCGGTTTCTATCTATGACGTAACTTCTCCTAGTACGAAAGGGCCGGAGAAGTGAGGCCCCTACTAAAAGCAAGCCTCACCCCAACCTGTTGAAGACAAATAAAATAGACAATGGGACGCAATAAGTAACCGAAAATAACGAAACATTAAGGTGGCAGAGCCTGGTAATTGCAAAAGGCCTAAGCCCTTTCGTCAGAGGTTCAAATCCTCTCCTTAGTTATGACTATTATAATTACCCACATCCTAAACCCCTTAGCATACATCGTCCCAGTACTATTGGCCGTAGCATTTTTAACCTTATTAGAACGGAAAGTGTTAGGCTACATGCAACTACGCAAAGGCCCAAATGTAGTAGGCCCATACGGACTACTTCAACCAATCGCGGATGGTGTTAAACTCTTTATTAAAGAGCCAGTACGACCATCAACTGCCTCCCCCTTTCTGTTTCTTATAACCCCCATCATAGCCTTAATTCTTGCTCTTACACTATGAGCCCCTATACCCATCCCATATCCAGTAGTAGACCTAAACCTAGGAATTCTTTTTGTTCTGGCACTCTCAAGCTTGGCAGTTTACTCAATTTTAGGCTCAGGTTGAGCATCAAACTCAAAGTATGCTTTGATCGGAGCATTACGAGCTGTAGCACAGACAATCTCGTATGAGGTGAGCCTTGGACTTATCCTACTCTCAGCCATTATTATCACGGGGGGTTTTACGCTACAAACATTTAATGTAGCCCAAGAGTCGACATGATTAGTAGCCCCCGCATGACCATTAGCGGCAATATGATATGTTTCAACACTAGCAGAAACGAACCGTGCCCCATTCGACCTGACGGAAGGAGAGTCGGAGCTCGTCTCGGGGTTTAACGTAGAGTATGCCGGAGGTCCTTTTGCCCTATTTTTCCTGGCAGAATATTCCAACATTTTACTGATGAATACTCTCTCCACAGTGTTATTCTTAGGCGCACTACATATACCATTACTTCCAGAACTAACAGCCATTAATTTGATAACAAAAGCGGCCCTATTATCTGTCCTGTTTTTATGAGTCCGAGCCTCTTACCCTCGATTCCGATACGACCAACTAATGCACTTGGTATGAAAAAACTTTCTGCCTGTAACACTGGCCCTAGTTATTTGACACATAGCTTTACCGATTGCAATGGCGGGACTTCCACCCCAAGCATAGTCATGCTGGAAATATGCCTGAATACTAAAGGGCCACTTTGATAGAGTGGATAATAAGGGTTAAACTCCCTTTATTTCCTAGAAAGAAGGGACTTGAACCCATCCTCAAGAGATCAAAACTCTTGGTGCTCCCACTACACCACTTCCTAGTAAAGTCAGCTAATAAAGCTCTCGGGCCCATACCCCGAGAATGTTGGTTAAAATCCTTCCTTTACTAATAGCACTATATGTACTTAGTATCCTGATATTCAGCATAGGCCTAGGAACAATGCTAACCTTTGCTAGCTCACACTGATTTATAGCATGAATAGGCCTAGAGATTAACACCTTAGCCATCATCCCACTAATGGCTAAGTCACACCACCCCCGTGCCACAGAAGCTACCACTAAATATTTTATTATCCAAGCAGTAGCTGCGGCCTTGATTCTGTTCGCTTCCGCCACGAATGCCTGAATTACAGGGGAGTGAGATATTAAACAATTAACCCACCCCCTGGCTACCAACACAGTTATGCTGGCTTTGGCACTAAAGTTGGGACTGGCCCCCCTTCACTTGTGAATACCAGAGGTCCTACAAGGGATGACCCTGACAACCGGCCTCGTTATTGCAACCTGACAAAAGCTAGCCCCAATGGCCCTGGTCTATCAAATTGCCCCCACGGTCAGCCCCACCCTACTCCTTGCCTTAGGGGTGACTTCAGCCTTGGTAGGAGGCTGAGGCGGGATTGATCAAACACAGTTGCGGAAACTACTAGCATATTCTTCGATTACTCATATGGGTTGAATAATCATTGTCCTCAAATTTATGCCTAACCTCATGCTTTTAAACCTAGCAGTATATGTATTGATGACCTCAACAGTGTTTATAGCATTGAAAGAAATTTCAGCTACAAAAATTAACACTTTAGCCCTGGCGTGACCGAAAGCCCCTACTATTACAGCCCTCCTTATACTTTCCATCCTGTCATTAGCCGGCCTTCCCCCACTAACTGGCTTTATACCAAAATGGCTGATTCTACAGGAACTCACAAAACAAGAACTACCCCTAATTGCTACTTTGATGGCAATGACTGCACTACTATCCTTGTTCTTTTACACACGTATATGCTACACAATAACATTGACCATCTCGCCTGGAACCAACAACAGCTATACAACCTGACGATTATATAAAGTACGAAAGTATTTGCCACTAGCAATTACCACCACTGGCACACTTATGCTATTACCTTTGACCCCTACAATGACAACAATGCTCTAAAAACTTAGGATAGCATTAAGACCAAGAGCCTTCAAAGCTTTAAGCGGGAGTGAGAATCTCCTAGTTTTTGATAAGGCTTACGGGACTTTAACCCATATATTATGAATGCAACTCAAACGCTTTAATTAAGCTAAAGCCTTTATAGGTGGGAGGGCTTCGATCCCTCGAAATCATAGTTAACAGCTAAGCGCTCTAGCCAGCGAGCATCCACCTAGCCTTCCTTCCGCCGAAAGGGGACCAAGGCGGAAGGAAGCCCCGGCAGGTGTCAGCCTGCGTCTTCAGATTTGCAATCTGATGTGTCTTCACCACAAGGCTTGGAAAGAAGAGGAATTTAACCTCTATCTATGGGACTACAGCCCACCGCTTGAACATTCAGCCATCTTACCTGTGGCAATCACTCGCTGATTCTTTTCTACTAATCACAAAGACATTGGCACCCTTTATTTTGTATTCGGTGCCTGAGCAGGAATGGTGGGGACAGCCCTCAGCCTGCTAATCCGGGCGGAGCTAAGTCAACCCGGAGCCTTTTTGGGAGACGACCAAATTTATAACGTCATCGTTACAGCACACGCTTTCGTGATAATTTTCTTTATGGTAATACCAATCATGATTGGAGGCTTTGGAAACTGGCTAATTCCCCTAATGATCGGAGCCCCAGACATGGCCTTCCCACGAATAAACAACATAAGCTTTTGGTTGTTACCCCCTTCATTTCTTCTACTGTTATCCTCCTCGGGAGTTGAAGCCGGGGCAGGAACAGGATGAACGGTCTACCCCCCTCTTGCTGGCAATTTAGCTCATGCCGGAGCATCAGTAGACTTAACCATCTTTTCTCTACACTTAGCAGGTGTTTCATCAATTCTTGGGGCAATCAACTTTATTACCACAATCATTAACATGAAACCACCAGCCATCTCACAATACCAAACCCCCCTGTTTGTATGATCAGTGCTTGTCACTGCAGTACTATTATTATTATCACTCCCAGTTTTAGCTGCGGGCATCACCATGCTCCTTACAGATCGAAACTTAAATACAACCTTCTTTGACCCGGCAGGAGGAGGGGACCCAATTTTATACCAACACTTATTTTGGTTCTTCGGCCACCCCGAAGTGTATATTCTTATTCTCCCTGGGTTTGGTATAATTTCACATATTGTCGCATACTATGCCGGGAAAAAAGAGCCATTCGGCTATATAGGAATAGTCTGAGCCATGATGGCCATTGGACTTCTCGGGTTTATTGTCTGAGCACACCACATGTTTACAGTGGGTATGGACGTAGACACACGAGCCTACTTTACATCAGCCACAATAATTATTGCCATTCCTACAGGGGTTAAAGTTTTCAGTTGACTAGCCACACTGCACGGAGGATCTATCAAATGGGACACCCCCCTTCTATGGGCCCTAGGTTTCATCTTTCTGTTTACTGTCGGAGGACTAACAGGAATTGTACTAGCCAACTCATCCCTAGATATTGTTCTACACGATACATACTACGTTGTAGCACATTTCCACTATGTTCTTTCTATAGGAGCAGTATTTGCCATTATGGGGGCTTTCGTACACTGATTCCCCCTCTTCTCAGGTTATACCCTCCACAGCACTTGAACCAAAATCCACTTTGGAGTTATGTTTTTAGGGGTTAATTTAACATTTTTCCCCCAACACTTCTTAGGGCTGGCGGGAATACCACGGCGCTACTCAGATTACCCGGACGCTTATACACTATGAAACACCGTCTCCTCAATTGGATCGCTAGTATCTCTTCTGGCAGTCATTATGTTCTTATTTATTTTATGAGAAGCATTTGCCGCCAAACGAGAGGTGCTATCCGTCGAACTCACAGCAATAAACGTAGAGTGACTACATGGCTGCCCTCCTCCTTACCATACATTTGAGGAACCGGCATTCGTTCAAGTTCAACCAGCTTTCGAGAAAGGAAGGAATTGAACCCCCATATGTCGGTTTCAAGCCGACCACATAACCGCTCTGCCACTTTCTTATATTAAGATGCTAGTAAAAATGAAATTACACTGCCTTGTCAAGGCAAAATTGTGGGTTAAACCCCCGCGCATCTTGAACTCATGGCACACCCGTCACAACTAGGATTTCAAGACGCAGCTTCCCCTGTAATAGAGGAATTACTTCATTTCCACGACCACGCACTGATGATCGTTTTTTTAATTAGTACCCTGGTACTTTATATTATTGTAGCAATAGTTACCACTAAACTTACAAACAAATACATCTTAGATTCCCAAGAAATCGAAATTATTTGAACAGTATTACCAGCCGTTATTTTAATTCTTATTGCCCTACCTTCTTTGCGTATTCTCTACCTAATAGATGAAATTAACGACCCACATTTAACAATTAAAGCCATAGGACATCAATGATACTGAAGCTACGAATACACTGATTACGAGGACCTGGGCTTTGACTCATACATAATCCCCACGCAAGACCTCACCCCTGGGCAATTTCGACTATTAGAAACGGACCACCGGATGGTAGTACCCATGGAAGCCCCCGTGCGAATACTTATTTCAGCTGAAGACGTATTACACTCATGAGCAGTACCTGCCTTAGGAGTAAAAATAGATGCTGTACCAGGGCGACTAAACCAAACAGCATTTATTGCTTCCCGCCCAGGAATTTATTACGGACAATGTTCTGAAATCTGCGGCGCAAACCATAGCTTTATACCAATTGTTGTTGAAGCAGTACCACTACAACACTTCGAGAACTGATCTTCACTAATAATAGAAGATGCCTCACTAAGAAGCTAAACAGGGAATAGCGTTAGCCTTTTAAGCTAAAGAATGGTGACTCCCAACCACCCATAGTGACATGCCTCAATTGAACCCCGCCCCATGACTTGCCATTCTATTATTTTCTTGATTAATATTCTTAACTATTATTCCCACAAAAGTTATAGGACATCTATACTCTAATGAACCAAGCGTACAAAGCGCTGAAAAACCTAAACCTGAACCTTGAAACTGACCATGGTATTAAATTTCTTTGACCAATTCATAAGCCCCACACACCTAGGAATTCCCCTCATTGTTTTAGCCCTCAGCCTTCCTTGAGTACTGTTTCCCACCCCTTCGGCTCGATGAGTCAACAATCGTCTTCTCACGCTCCAAGGGTGATTTATCAATCGATTTACTCAACAACTCCTACTTCCGCTAAATGTTGGGGGCCACAAATGAGCACTTATATTTGCATCCTTAATAGTGTTTTTAATTATACTAAATTTGTTAGGACTCCTGCCATATACTTTCACCCCTACAACACAACTATCCCTTAATATAGGATTTGCCGTTCCACTCTGACTAGCCACGGTTATTATTGGAATACGAAATCAACCTACAGCTGCTTTAGGACACCTTTTGCCAGAAGGTACCCCAGTCCCCCTGATCCCAGTTCTTATTATCATCGAAACAATTAGCCTCTTTATCCGACCTCTTGCGCTGGGGGTTCGACTTACCGCAAACCTCACTGCAGGCCACCTTCTTATCCAACTAATTGCCACCGCCGCATTTGTACTCACCCCCATGATACCCACTGTGGCCATTTTGACAACGACCGTCCTATTCTTACTCACACTACTAGAAGTAGCAGTTGCTATAATTCAAGCCTACGTCTTTGTACTTTTATTAAGCCTCTACCTTCAAGAAAACGTATAATGGCACACCAAGCACACGCATATCACATAGTCGACCCCAGCCCTTGACCACTTACAGGGGCAGTATCAGCTTTACTAGTAACATCAGGAACTGCTATCTGATTTCACTTTCAATCAACTACGCTCATATCCCTAGGAATAATTCTAATACTACTAACCATATACCAATGGTGGCGAGACGTCGTACGAGAAGGCACCTTCTTAGGACATCACACCCCACCAGTACAAAAAGGCCTACGATATGGGATGATCTTATTCATCACATCAGAAGTATTCTTTTTCCTGGGGTTCTTTTGAGCATTCTACCACTCAAGTCTTGCACCCACCCCAGAACTAGGAGGATGCTGACCCCCCACCGGGATTACCCCCTTAGACCCATTTGAAGTCCCCCTGCTCAACACAGCAGTTCTGCTGGCCTCAGGCGTGACAGTTACTTGGACCCATCACAGCTTAATGGAAGGGGAGCGCAAGCAGGCAATTCACTCGCTGTTTCTTACCATTATTTTGGGGTTCTATTTCACCTTTTTACAGGCACTAGAGTATTATGAAGCCCCCTTCACTATTGCAGATGGCGTGTATGGCTCAACCTTTTTCGTCGCCACAGGATTTCACGGACTACATGTCATTATTGGTTCTACTTTCTTAGCAGTCTGCCTACTACGACAAGTAAAATACCATTTTACATCAGAACACCACTTCGGATTTGAAGCAGCCGCATGATACTGACATTTCGTCGACGTCGTATGATTATTCTTATACGTCTCTATCTACTGATGAGGCTCATAATCTTCCTAGTATCAATGTTAGTACAAGTGACTTCCAATCATTTAGTCTTGGTTAAACCCCAAGGGGAGATAATGAACTTAATTACAACCATCTTAATAATTACCACAATCTTATCCTGCGTCCTTGCATTAGTGTCATTCTGACTCCCCCAAATGAACCCAGATGCAGAGAAACTCTCACCCTACGAATGCGGATTTGACCCCCTGGGCTCTGCCCGCCTCCCCTTTTCCTTACGATTCTTCCTAGTAGCTATCCTTTTCCTTTTATTTGACTTGGAAATTGCTCTACTCCTCCCCCTGCCGTGAGGAAACCAACTTCTTGTCCCCATGCAAACGTTTTTCTGAGCCTCAGCAATCCTTACTTTATTAACCCTAGGTTTAATTTATGAGTGACTTCAAGGAGGTTTAGAATGAGCTGAATAGGCGGTTAGTCCAAGAAAGATTACTGATTTCGACTTAGTAGATTGTGGTTAAAGTCCACGACCGTCTTATGACCCCCGTACACTTCAGCTTTACCTCAGCATTCATTCTGGGCTTCATGGGCCTAGCTTTTAACCGAATACACCTGTTGTCTGCCTTACTATGTTTGGAGGGCATAATACTGTCTTTATATATTATGATGGCCCTCTGAGCCCTCAAACTAGACTCAATGACCTTCTCCGCAGCACCCATCTTGTTATTAGCATTCTCAGCTTGCGAAGCCAGTGCGGGCTTAGCCCTGCTAGTAGCTACCTCCCGCACACACGGGACAGACCACTTACGAGCCTTAAACCTTTTACGATGCTAAAGATTTTAATCCCCACAATTATGTTATACCCCACAATTTGACTAGTTAACAAAAAGTGATTATGAGTGACGACTACAGCCCACAGCTTGATTATTGCCCTTATTAGCTTAAGTTGATTAAAGTTGGACTCAGAAACAGGATGGTATGCTTCCAACTCCTATTTAGCAACGGACCCCCTCTCAACCCCGCTTCTTGTTTTAACTTGCTGACTCCTCCCTCTCATGATTCTTGCTAGTCAAAATCACATCTCCCCTGAACCAGAAAATCGACAACGAACGTACATCACCCTCTTAGTATCATTACAGGTGTTCTTAATTATAGCATTCGGAGCGACTGAGGTAATTATATTTTACGTTATATTTGAAGCCACCTTAATTCCTACTTTGATTATTATTACTCGCTGAGGTAACCAAACAGAGCGACTTAGCGCAGGCATCTACTTTTTATTTTATACACTAGCAGGGTCTTTACCCTTATTGGTAGCCCTTCTCATTATGCAAAAAGACCTAGGGACTTTATCAATATTAATTATTCAATACACTCACCCGATATCCATGAGCTCCTGAGGGGATAAAATCTGATGAGCAGGATGTTTACTAGCATTTCTAGTGAAAATGCCACTTTATGGGGTGCACCTTTGATTACCAAAAGCCCACGTAGAGGCTCCAGTGGCTGGCTCTATGGTACTAGCAGCCGTTTTACTAAAACTAGGGGGTTATGGGATAATACGGATGATAGTAATACTCAACCCCCTTACAAAAGAGATGGCCTACCCATTTATTGTGCTAGCTCTATGGGGCATCATCATGACAGGATCTATCTGTCTCCGGCAAACAGACCTTAAGTCAATAATCGCTTACTCATCTGTAAGCCACATAGGCCTGGTGGCAGGAGGAATTCTTATCCAGACCCCTTGAGGTTTTACAGGAGCAGTTATTCTGATAATTGCTCACGGGTTGGTATCATCTGCCCTCTTTTGTCTAGCAAACACTAACTACGAACGAATTCACAGTCGCACACTTTTGCTTGCACGAGGATTACAGATAATCCTACCCCTCATGGCTGCCTGATGATTTCTAGCAAACCTAGCCAACCTAGCACTACCCCCTCTCCCCAACTTGATAGGAGAACTAATAATTATCTCATCCATGTTTAACTGATCCTGACTCACAATTATCCTGACAGGTCTTGGAACCCTAATTACAGCTAGCTACTCATTATATATATTTCTTATAACACAACGAGGACCAATCCCTAACCACATTATTGCTCTTGAACCCTCTCACACCCGGGAACACCTCCTCATTGCTATACACCTAATTCCAGTTATCCTTTTAGTTCTTAAGCCAGAGCTAATTTGAGGATGATGCTCCTGTTAGTATAGTTTAAACAAGACGTTAGATTGTGATTCTAAAAATAAAAGTTAAAACCTTTTTACTTACCGAGAGAGGCGTGAAGCACTAAGAACTGCTAATTCCTTAATACCAAAGTTAAAATCTTTGGCTCCCTCACGTCTTTAAAGGATAATAGTTCATCCATTGGTCTTAGGAACCAAAAACTCTTGGTGCAACTCCAAGTGAAGACTATGCACTCAACAACTATAATTTTCAACTCGAGCCTAATTATTATTTTCGCCCTACTGCTCTTCCCAGTCCTAACCACCATGAGCCCCACCCCAGTAAAAAAAGACTGAGCTACGACACACGTTAAAACCGCCGTCCAAATGTCGTTCTTTGTTAGTTTACTCCCCCTATTCATCTTCTTAGATCAAGGAATAGAAACTATTACCACTAACTGACAATGAATAAATACCATAACATTTGATATTAACACAAGCTTTAAGTTCGACCAGTACTCCATCATCTTTACACCTATTGCTTTATACGTCACTTGATCTATCTTAGAATTTGCATCATGATATATACATGCAGACCCCAACATTAACCGATTCTTCAAGTATCTCATGATATTCTTGATTGCTATGATTATTCTAGTCACTGCTAACAACATATTTCAATTGTTCATTGGGTGGGAAGGAGTTGGAATCATGTCCTTCTTATTAATCGGATGATGGTACGGACGAGCCGATGCCAATACTGCAGCCCTGCAAGCCGTAGTATACAACCGAGTTGGGGACATCGGCTTGATCCTAAGTATGGCCTGACTAGCCATAAACACCAACTCCTGGGAGATTCAACAACTATTTGCCGTCTCTAAAGAAATGGACCTGACGATCCCATTAATAGGACTAATCTTGGCAGCGACAGGAAAATCAGCCCAACTGGGCTTACATCCCTGACTACCCTCAGCAATAGAGGGTCCAACACCAGTATCTGCCCTATTACATTCTAGCACAATGGTGGTGGCAGGAATTTTTCTGCTCATTCGGCTTCACCCGCTAATGGAGAATAATCAAACTGCTCTTACAATCTGCCTATGCCTAGGTGCTTTAACTACTTTATTTACCGCTACCTGCGCCCTCACACAGAACGACATCAAGAAAATTGTTGCATTTTCAACATCAAGCCAGCTAGGCCTAATAATAGTGACAATCGGACTAAATCAACCTCAGCTTGCATTTTTACACATCTGTACACATGCATTCTTCAAGGCAATGCTCTTCCTGTGCTCTGGATCAATTATCCACAGCTTGAATGATGAGCAAGACATTCGTAAAATGGGAGGCCTACACAACATGCTCCCCTTTACTTCCTCTTGTATGACGATTGGAAGCCTCGCTCTCACGGGTACCCCCTTTTTGGCGGGGTTCTTTTCAAAGGATGCTATTATTGAGGCCCTTAACACATCTTACCTAAACGCCTGGGCCCTCACCCTCACCCTAATTGCCACTGCATTCACAGCCGTTTACAGCTTCCGAGTAATTTTCTTTGCTTCTATAGGGTACCCCCGGTTTTTACCACTGTCCCCCATTAATGAAAATAATCCCACAGTAATTAACCCCATCAAACGATTGGCCTGAGGCAGCATTGTTGCAGGTCTTATTATTACTGCAAACTTTTTACCAACGAAAACCCCGGTCATGACCATACCCCCACTACTCAAGCTCGCAGCCCTGCTTGTCACCATTACAGGACTCCTTACAGCCATAGAACTTGCTAGTTTAACAAATAAACAATTTAAAATTACCCCCAATATTGTTGCCCATAACTTCTCAAATATATTAGGCTATTTCCCGACCGTTGTACATCGAATGGCGCCCAAGATTAATTTAACGCTGGGGCAGACAATAGCAACCCACCTGGTAGATCAGACATGATTTGAAAAAGCAGGACCAAAGGGAGTTGCAAACAGTCAAATCCCTATAATCAAAATGATTAATAGCCCACAACAAGGGATTATTAAAGCCTACTTGGCCATCTCATTCTTAACTGTTCTATTCACCACCCTCTTAGTGACCCTCACCTAACAGCTCGAAGAGTGCCACGGCTCAAACCGCGGGTTAGCTCTAGCACCACAAACAGAGTTAAGAATAAAGCCCACCCGCAAATTAATAATATTCCTCCCCCCGAAGAGTAAATATATGCAACCCCACTACAGTCTCCCCGAACCAAGGAGTAATAATCATACTCATCAGCAATGGTTAGACTATAGTTGTATCAGCCCGCAGATGACAGATAAATACCCAAGACGATAACTGAGCAGTAGAAAGAGACATAGCCCAAAACGGACCAATTGCCCCAAGCCTCAGGGTAGGGTTCAGCAGCCAGGGCTGCAGAATAAGCAAAAACCACCAACATACCCCCCAGGTAAATAAGAAATAAAATTAAAGAAAGAAACGAGCCCCCATGGCTAGCTAACACACCACACCCGGCCGCAGCCGCCACAACTAAACCTAAAGCCGCAAAGTAAGGGGCAGGATTAGAAGCCACAGCAACAAGACCAAGAACCAACCCGATCAAAAGCAGAAAAATGAAATAAGTCACAATTTCTACTCGGACTCTAACCGAAACCAGTGACTTGAAAAACCACCGTTGTTATTCAACTACAGAAACTAATGGCCAACCTCCGAAAAACCCACCCAATCCTTAAGATTACCAACGACGCCTTGGTAGACCTTCCAACCCCATCCAACATCTCAGCATGATGAAACTTCGGATCTCTCCTGGGACTCTGCCTAATTACGCAGATTCTAACAGGATTGTTCCTAGCTATACACTACACCTCTGATATTTCAACAGCGTTTTCCTCCGTAACACACATTTGCCGAGACGTGAGCTATGGGTGACTAATTCGCAATATTCACGCAAACGGAGCCTCCTTTTTCTTCATTTGTATTTACATGCACATCGCCCGGGGACTTTATTATGGATCATATCTACAAAAACAGACGTGATACGTTGGTGTTATCTTACTATTTTTAACTATGATAACAGCCTTCGTAGGATATGTACTTCCCTGAGGACAAATGTCTTTCTGGGGGGCCACAGTCATCACAAACCTTATGTCTGCCGTCCCATATGTAGGCAACGAACTAGTACAGTGGATTTGAGGGGGCTTTTCTGTAGACAACGCCACACTAACTCGATTCTTTGCATTTCACTTCCTCTTTCCTTTCGCAATTGCAGGAGCTACAGTAATTCACCTTCTCTTTCTACACGAGACGGGATCAAATAACCCAGCAGGACTAAACTCTAATGCAGACAAAATCCCCTTCCACCCATACTTCTCATACAAGGACCTACTGGGCTTCGCCGTCATACTAATGGCCTTGACCTCAATTGCCCTATTCACCCCTAACCTGCTAGGTGACCCGGACAACTTTACCCCAGCCAACCCACTTGTCACACCCCCACACATTAAACCAGAGTGGTACTTTTTATTCGCCTATGCCATCCTACGTTCCATCCCCAACAAACTAGGAGGAGTACTGGCCCTGCTAGCCTCAATTTTAGTACTATTTCTTGTACCCACCCTCCACACATCCAAACAACGGGGGCTAACGTTCCGACCCATCACGCAATTCCTCTTCTGAACACTGGTAGCAGACATAATCGTACTAACTTGAATTGGAGGGATGCCAGTAGAGCACCCATTTATTATCATTGGACAAGTAGCATCGACTCTTTACTTTATACTATTTCTCGTATTCATCCCATTAGCGGGGTGGGTTGAAAATAAAATAATTGAATCTAATTGCCCTAGTAGCTTAAGTCAAAGCACCGGTCTTGTAAGCCGGAGATTGAAGGTTAAAACCCATCCTAGCGCTACATCACAGAGAGGAGAGTTTAACTCCTATCCTTGGCTCCCAAAGCTAAGATTTTAATTAAACTACCCCGTGCTAACACCACACAAAACTTCTTAAAACCTGCCAGGTATGCACTATGATACATACTATGTATTATCTTACATACACTATGCACGTCGGGACAAACCATGAAAAATCTTACATTTCCTTGCTTTACAAGACAAAACTCAATAATTCACCATAAATCCTGCAAAAGTAGATAATATGTAGTACCTTACACATTAACTACACCAAGGAATTTTATAATAATTTATAAAAGAATTACAACATGATGTTTGTCAATGAACACTGATGTGAACATATACCACACAAATTTTCATCAACATGAACTCCCTTTAACGTAAAGAAATGGCTTACCTCGACATAACTTATCATACTCATATTCATCGAAGTACCCGACATCCTTGCCATATAAGTTGAATATGTAGTAAGAAACCAGCAACGGTGATATCACGGGAGATCGTTTATTGAACGATCAGGGGCAAAAATTGTGGGGGTCGCACAAAATGATCTATTACTGGCATCTGGTTCCTATTTCAGGGCCCCACATCAAAGACTCCCCACATCCTGCACTATATCTGGCATCTGATTAATGGTGTAATACATACTCCTCGTTACCCACCAAGCCGGGCGTTAACTTAATTGGCATTTGGTTCTTTTTTCTGGTTTCCTTTCATCTGGCATGTGAGACGTCTTTTAATGTAAACAGATAAGGTTGTTCATTTAGAACTGGTTTAAATAAAAATAGTGCCAGTTCGCATGATATATCCTTAAGAATTGCATTAATATATATCAGGTGCATATGGTAGTGCATCTCCCCCCTACCTATTATAGATTACCCCCTGTTTGATTTTCGTCAAACCCCCCTTCCCCCCTACGCCGTGACGAACCCATTCTCCCCTGCCAAACCCCTAAAACAGGAAAGGCCCGACCGACGTATAACTATACCACTACATATTTCATGTATTATAATAAGAAAAACCCAAAATGCACA